ATCCATCTAAGCATTTTCAGTGCTTTGCTTTATTGTTAAGCTACATAAACCAAATGCTCGTATTACATGCTTAAAAGATGGAAGGATTTTGAGTTGAAATTGTGTGTGGGATTTGCACGTAAAAATTTTTCTAATACTAAATTTGAAGTCTTGTTTGGTGAATTACTAGAATGGTGGAGAAGCCTAGATTGTATTTCTTGCTTTTGGGGTTTGTCAAGGAATGTAGAATTTAGGTGGGGGGAAGGGGGGGTTTGATAAGGGTGTTTAGTGTATATGTAATTGAATTGTATGTCTAACAAGCATTAACTTATTGTTGTCGGGCAGGGGTTATGTGGATTAATGATACTGAACTGAAAAGTCCAGCTACATGTTAAGGTGCCCTTCATGCCTTGACGGCTATGGTGAGTCACAGCATCCCGAAAATTAAAAAATACCAAATGTGCGAGATTACAGTTATGCTGGTCATGGGCTGATTAGACCCGTACCATCGAGATGTCTTATTTAAGGGGAACGTATGGACGATAAAACATTCAATGGCCCTGAAGTAAGAACCAGATGCCTGATAAAGTTTCATGTTAGTCACCCCCAAGTTGTATGGGCCCGGAGCGAGGAGAGATGCAGAGGTGGGCGGGTTGCTGATTTCACGGAGGATGGTAGATTAATAAACCCTATGGGGAAGAGGATAGACGTTTGGACAAGCAGGGCTATGACTATATGGTGTATGTAAGATAACGCAGATATGTCCTATATGCATTAATATTATTTACAGGCTTAATATACATGTTTCTAATAATTTGACATGGAATTTATCAATTGTGTCAAAATTCATTGATTAATATTACATGCTTATATGCTAGCGGAAGATAATTTAATGTACAATATACATAGATGTATAAATGGACTATATAATATTATGTACAAGAAGTAGTTTAAATAGAATATCGGCTTTGGGTGTTGATGGTGGGGGTTAGTCCTTCCTTCTTGATGCTCTGAGAAGATTATTTCTTCATTTCTGGTTTACAAGACTAGGGTAATTGATTATACTATCAGAGCAGTGAGTGAATTTTAGTATGTTGTTTTCGATTATGCCTGCAATGGGTATTAGGATGATGATGATGGCAAAGTAGCTGATGGAGGCTACCTGTCCGATAATAATGAATGGATATTCAACGGGTTGTCCTCCGATTCATGTGAGAATAAATAGGTTAGCTACTAAGATTCAAAATAGGGTTTGGGTGATTGGTCGAAATGTTAGTCCTCGTTGTTTTGAGGTTTGAAGTAATGGTAGGAGGGCTAGAATTAGGATGGATAAGATCAGGGCTAGTACACCTCCTAATTTGTTGGGGATGGAACGTAGGATAGCATAGGCAAACAGGAAGTATCATTCTGGTTTAATGTGTGCAGGAGTATTAAGTGGATTTGCTGGGGTGTAATTGTCGGGGTCTCCTAGAATATCTGGGAAAAATAAAGTTAAAATTATGAGAGTTATTAATAGTAGGAGCACTCCAAGAATGTCTTTGATGGTGTAATAGGGGTGGAATGGGATTTTGTCTGCGTCAGAGTTTAGGCCTGATGGATTGTTAGATCCTGTTTCATGTAGGAATAACAGGTGAACTACTACGAGGGCTGTGATGATGAATGGTAGGATAAAATGGAATGCGAAGAATCGGGTTAGAGTAGCTTTGTCTACTGAGAATCCTCCTCAGATTCATTCTACTAGGGTTGTTCCGATGTAGGGAATAGCTGATAGGAGATTAGTGATTACTGTAGCTCCTCAGAAGGATATTTGTCCTCATGGGAGTACATATCCTATGAATGCTGTTGCTATTACAGCAAATAGAAGTACGATTCCAATGTTTCATGTTTCTGTGAATGTGTATGATCCGTAGTATATTCCTCGTCCTACGTGTAGGAATAAGCAGATAAAGAATATGGAGGCTCCATTTGCGTGTATGTATCGGATTAGTCAGCCGTAATTCACGTCTCGGCAGATATGTGTTACTGATGAGAATGCTGTAGTTGTGTCTGATGTATAGTGTATTGCTAGGAATAGTCCTGTTAGGATTTGGATTACTAGGCAGATGCCAAGTAGGGACCCAAAGTTTCATCAGGATGAGATGTTAGATGGAGTTGGAAGATCAATGAATGAGTCGTTGATGATTTTGAATAATGGATGTTTTTTTCGGATGTTTGTCATTATATGTTTCTATAGTTGAATTACAACGATGATTTTTCATGTCATTAGTCATAGTTAGAGTCTATGTAGAAATTATGACAGAATATATTTATATTTTAAGCTCATTTATTGCATTGGGTTGTTTAGGCGTATCTTTAAAACCTTCGCCTATTTATGGTGGATTGTGTTTAATTATTAGTGGGTGCTCTGGTTGTCTAGTGGTGTTAGGGTTTGGTGGATCTTTTTTAGGTGTTATGGTGTTTTTAATTTATTTGGGAGGTATGTTGGTTGTTTTTGGGTATACTACTGCTATGGCTGCAGAGGAGTTCCCTGAGACTTGAATGTCAAGTTGACTGGTGTTTGGAATTTTAATTATAAGTGTTTTTATGGAGGTGGGTGTAGTTTATGCTTCTGATAATTATAATTTAGCGGATTTAGTGGTGGTTTATAATAATGATGTGGGTGGTTGGGTAGTTTATGATAGTGATGAATTAGGGTTAATGGGTGAGGGTGGTGCTGGGGTAGCTGCTTTATATAGTTGTTCTGCGTGATTAATGGTGGTGTCTGGGTGGACTTTATTAATGGGTGTAATAATTATTATTGAGGTAGTTCGTATAAATTAAGTAATTAGTAAGATGGGTATGAATAGTAGGGTAATTAAAAATGATATAAAGTATAGTTTAATTAAACCTTTTTGGTTGCTTAGGTTTTTTGAGGTAGTTATTTGTATGATTGAGGCGGTTTTAGGGATAGCTTTTTCTAGTCAGATTAGGTCTATTAGGCGTAGAGATGTGCTAGAACTTTTTGATAGAATTTTTAGTGGTAGTAGTCGGTGTGTGACAAGTGGAAAGTATCCGAGTAATGTGGAGAACGATGAGGTTGGGGTAGGTTTGTTTGATGTTAGGTTTAAGGTTAAATTGTTAAGTTCTAGTGCGATTATAAATCCTGTGATTGTTACAATTATAGCTGTGGTTTTTAGATATCATGGTATAGTTATAATTTGAATAGTATTAGGTGGGATGTTGTGTGAAATTAAGAAGCCTGCTATAATGCTTCCTAGTGCTAGGCGTTTGATAGGATTTATTAGTTTTGGGTTGTTTTCATTGATGGTGATTGTTGGTGGGAATCGTGGTTTAGTTATTGAGACAAAGTAGATAATTCGTATGCTGTAAACAGCTGTTAGAGAGGTAGCAATTAATGTAATTAGTAGGGCTCAGGCGTTGGTATAGCACGTGTTTGCGGCTTCGATGATTAGGTCTTTTGAGTAGAAGCCTGTGAGGAATGGTATTCCGGTGAGAGCTAGGCTGCCGATTATTAGGCAGGATGATGTAAATGGAAGGGGTTTTGTTAGGTTACCTATTTTTCGAATGTCTTGTTCGTCATTTAAGCTGTGAATGATAGATCCTGAACATATGAATAGTATTGCTTTAAAGAATGCGTGGGTGCAGATGTGTAGGAAAGCTAAATAGGGCTGGTTGATTCCTAGTGTTACTATTATTAGTCCTAGTTGGCTTGATGTAGAGAAGGCCACAATTTTTTTAATGTCATTTTGAGTTAGTGCACAGATAGCTGTGAATAATGTTGTGATTGAGCCTAAGCATAATATTATGGTTAGGATAAAGTTGTTATTTGATGTGATTGGGTGAAATCGTACTATAAGGAAGATTCCTGCTACTACTATTGTACTAGAGTGTAATAGGGCTGATACTGGAGTGGGTCCTTCTATAGCTGAAGGTAGTCAGGGATGCAGTCCGAATTGTGCTGATTTTCCTGTGGCTGCAATTAATAGTCCTATTAGGGGGATAATGTTTGTTGAATTATTGGTTATAAAAATTTGTTGAAGTTCTCATGAGTTAGAGTGTAGGCAGAATCAGGTTATTGATAGGATGAAGCCAATATCTCCAATGCGGTTGTATAGAATAGCTTGTAGGGCTGCGGTATTTGCGTCGGTTCGGCCGTATCATCAGCCAATTAGAAGGAATGATATGATTCCTACCCCCTCTCATCCGATGAATAGTTGGAATAGATTGTTAGCTGAAGTTAAGATAATTATAGTAATAAGGAATATAAGTAGATATTTAATAAATCGATTTAGGTGGGGGTCTGAGTGCATATATCATGATGAAAACTCTATGATTGATCATGTTACAAATAGGGCTACTGATAGGAAGATAATGCAAAAGAAATCAAATTTTAGGCTAATAGATAGCTTTATAGTGTTAATAGTAATTCAATGTCAGTTAGTAATTAATAATTCAGTATTGGATGAAAATAGTATAATCAGGGGTACGAGACTTAATAGAAAGGCATATTTGATTGATAGGGTTACGTGGTTGGGAAAGTTGATTGATTTTATAAAGTTAGTTGATGATAATATGATTGGAGAGATAAGTATAAAGAAGATTAGAAGGATTGAGGATGTGATAGGGTTTATTACTTTTATTTGGAGTTGCACCAAGTTTTTGGTTCCTAAGACCAATGGATTACTACTATCCTATAAAAGTAAGAAAGCCATGTGTTTTATACATGGTGGCATGAATTAGCAGTTCTTGCATTCTTTCTTGGTAAATAAGGAATTTAGTTTCCTTTTTCCAGGTTCACAGTCTGGGGTTTTGTATAAACTATATTTACATGTTGTTGACCCTATGACTAATTTAGGGTTGATAGTTAGTAAAGCTAGAGGTGTAATGTGGAGCACTATTAGTGTTAGTTCACGTGTGTGTGATGGTTGAAGGTTAATTATATGGCTTGTGAGTTTGCCTCGTTGGGTAGTAATAATTATATGTATTGAGTAGAGTGAAGTAATTAGGATGTTGCCTCCTAGTAGTAGGATTGATGGATTAGATCAGGAGAATAGTGAGATTGTGATTATTAGTTCTCCGATGAGGTTAATTGATGGTGGGATAGCTAGGTTTGCTAGGCTTGCTAGGATTCATCAGGTGGCTATAAGTGGAAAGATAGTTTGTAATCCCCGGGTTATGATTATAGTTCGGCTGTGAATGCGTTCGTAGTTAGTGTTTGCTAGGCAGAATAGGAGGGATGATGTTAATCCGTGAGCAATTATTAGTGCTGTAGCCCCTATGAAGCTTCATGGGGTTTGGATTATAATAGCTGCAATGACTAGTGCTATGTGGCTTACTGAGGAGTAAGCAATTAGAGATTTTAGGTCTGTTTGTCGTAAGCAGATTGAGCTTGTTATAATTATGCCTCATAAAGATAGGATGATAAAGGGGTATGCTATGGTTTTAGTTATAGGGTCTAGGATTATTGAAATTCGTATTATGCCGTAGCCTCCTAGTTTTAGTAAGATGGCTGCTAAGATTATTGACCCTGCAATAGGGGCTTCGACGTGTGCTTTAGGGAGTCATAGGTGGACTCCATATATTGGTATTTTAATTAGGAATGCTATTATGCACGCTAATCATAAGATATTGTTGGATCATGTTTGGTTTAATGGTGTGAAGGTGATGGGGAATAGTAGGAAGTTTAATGTTCCTGTTAGATTTTGGATGTAGATGAGGGCAATTAATAGTGGGATTGATCCAATTAGAGTGTAAAATAGAAAGTAAAGTCCTGCGTTTAATCGTTCTGTTTGATTACCTCATCGTGTAATAATAATAAGAGTAGGGATTAAGGTTGCTTCAAATAAGATATAGAATATTATTAATTCGTTTGCAGAGAATGTTATAATTAAGAGAATTTGTAGAATCACTAGTATTGAAATATAGGTTTTTTTATTATGTTCTGGCTCTTTTTTTATGTGATTTTGACTTGCTAGTAGTATTAGTGGTAGTAGTCATGTGGTTAGGATAATAAGGGGGGATGATAGGGGGTCAGTTGAGAATATTGATGATAGGTTTGGAGTGTTTATATCGTTTTGTCATAGAAATATGGTAGAGAGTAGGCTGATAATGAAGCTGTGGGAGGTTACGTTGACTCATGTGTTTTTATTATTTGATAGTCAGGTTAGTGGTAGTAGTATGATGGAAGGGAAGATGATTTTTAGCATTGTAGTAAGTTGAGGTTTTGTACATAGTCTGTTCCATAAGAGTTTGATACTTTTGCTAGTAGGGCTAGGCCGATAGCTGCTTCGCATGCGGCGAATACTAGGATAACGATGGGAATAGGGTACATTATTATTGAGTGAGAGTTAAGGGAGGTGATTGTGGTTATAATGAATAATGATAGTATTATACCCTCTAAGCATAGTAGTGTTGACATAAGGTGTGAGCGAAATATGAGGGTTCCTAGGAATGAAAAGATGTATGCTAGGATAATGTTGAAGGTTACAGGCGACATTTTTGGTAATTATGATGTGTGTCATAATTTAATGAGTCGAAATCATTTGTTTTGGTTAAACTAATTACCAATTACTCAGTTCATTCTAATCCTTTTTGAACTCATTCATAGGCTAACCCTAAGGCTAGTACTGAGACTAGGATGAAAGCTGTTAGTATTATTGTATTGATGTTGTATATTTGAATGGCTCATGGTAGTGGTAGTAGTAGTGCAATCTCCAGGTCAAATAATAAGAAGGTGATTGCTACTAAGAAGAATTTTATAGAGAATGGAAGACGAGCTGAGCTTATAGGGTCAAATCCGCATTCGTATGGATTTGCTTTTTCAGTATAAAGATTGAGTTGGGGTAGTCAAAAGGCAATTATGATTAAGCATGTAGATAATGTAATATTTACTAGTAGGGCTATAAATATATTTATTACTATCTTCTAGGTTATGTCTAGATCTAACTGATTGGAAGTCAGTTGTACTAATTATACTAAGAAAGCAGGATCCTCATCAATAAATGGATACGTACAGGAAGAGTCATACTACATCTACGAAGTGTCAGTATCATGCTGCTGCTTCGAAGCCAAAGTGATGTTTGGATGTAAAGTGGTATTTTAGTTGTCGCAATAGGCATACTATGAGGAATGTTGATCCAATAATTACATGGAGTCCGTGAAATCCTGTTGCTATGAAAAATGTAGATCCATAGATTCCGTCTGAAATGGAGAATGGGGTTTCAAAATATTCTATGGCTTGGAGGATAGTAAAGTAAACCCCAAGTAGGATAGTGATGAATAAGGCTTGGTTTATATTGCTACGTTTGCCTTCTATTAGGCTGTGGTGGGCTCATGTGATGGAGACTCCGGATGCTAGTAGTACTGATGTATTTAGTAGGGGGACTTCAAGTGGATTTAGGGGGGTAATTCCTGTAGGGGGTCAGCAGCCTCCTAGGTCGTGGGTTGGTGCTAGGCTGGAGTGGTAGAAGGCTCAGAAGAATCCTGCAAAGAAGAATACTTCTGATACAATAAATAGAATTATTCCGTAGCGTAACCCTTTTTGTACGATTGGTGTGTGATGGCCTTGGTAAGTTCCTTCTCGTACCACATCTCGTCATCATTGATACATAGTAAGAGTGTTTGCTAGTAGGCCAAGGATTAGTAGGGTATATGAGTTATAGTGGAATCACATTACTAGACCTGATGTGAGGAGGAGGGCGGAGAATGCTCCTGTAAGTGGTCATGGACTTGGATTTACTATGTGGTAGGCATGGGTTTGGTGGGTCATTATGTGTTATCATGTAAGTATAGGCTAACTAATAGTGTGAAAACGTAGGCTTGGATTAGTGCTACAGCAAATTCTAGGATGGTTAGGAGGGCTAGGATAATAAAAGTAATGGAGGCGGCAGGTGGGCTAATGCTTGTTAGTACTAGTGTTGCGCCTCCAATTAGGTGAATAAGGAGATGACCAGCTGTAATATTGGCTGTAAGTCGTACTGCTAGGGCTATTGGTTGGATAAACAGGCTGATTGTTTCGATAATAATTAGTATAGGAATTAGGGAAATAGGGGTTCCTTGTGGTAGGAAGTGGGCTAGTGAAGATTTTAATTTGTGGCGAAATCCTAGAATAACAGCTCCGGCTCATAGTGGAATGGCTATTCCAAGGTTTATTGATAGTTGTGTCGTAGGAGTGAATGTGTGTGGTAGTAGTCCTAGGAGATTTGTGGACCCAATAAATATTATTAGGGATACTAGTATTAATGATCATGTACGTCCTTTTGGGGTATGAATGAGTATTATTTGTTTAGTAATGAGTTTTGCTAGTCAATGTAAGAATGAAAGATAGCGATTTGTGACTAGGCGTTTGGAGGAGAATAGTAATATTGATGGGAGTATAATAATAAAAATAACAATTGGGATACCTATTATTGTGGGAGTAATGAAAGAGGCGAATAGATTTTCGTTCATTTTGATTCTCAAGGGTTGTCTGTTTTTACTGTTTTAGTTGATTTGATAGAAGGATTTAGTGGAAAATTTAATGTTGAGATTTTTAGCTGCATAAGTACAAATAGAGTAGTCGTAGAAGATAAGATAGTAATGAATCATGTAGATGTATCTAGTTGTGGCATGTCACTATGGAAAATATTATTTTCTGACTTTAACTTAAAAGGTTAACGCTTTAAGCTTCATAGTGAAATTAAGTTATTGATGTAGATCAGTTTTCGAAATATTTCAGTGGTACTATTTCAAGTACAATAGGTATGAAGCTATGATTTGAGCCACAAATTTCAGAGCATTGGCCGTAAAATAACCCTGGTCGATTGGATGAAATTGTAGCTTGATTTAGGCGGCCTGGGATGGCGTCTGTTTTTAATCCTAGAGATGGGACGGCTCATGAGTGAAGTACATCTTCTGATGAAATTAATATTCGGATTGGTAGTTCTATTGGCAGGACGACTCGGTTGTCTACTTCTAGTAGGCGCAGTTCTCCTGGTTTTAAGTCATTTGTTGGGACTATATATGAGTCAAAGCATAGGTCCTCATAGTCTGTGTATTCGTAGCTTCAATATCATTGATGGCCTATAGTTTTTACTGTTAGTACAGGATTGTTAATTTCATCTATTATGTAAAGAATTCGAAGAGACGGTAGTGCAATAAGGATTAAGATAACGGCTGGAAGGATGGTTCAAATTGTTTCTACTTCTTGGGCGTCTATTGTGCTTGTATGAGTTAATTTTGTAGTTAGTATTAGTGTAATAATATATAATACTAGTGAGCTAATTAGGAAAACAATTATTAGAGTGTGGTCATGGAAGTTTGTCAGTTCTTCTATGATAGGTGATGTAGCGTCTTGTAAGCCTAGTTGAAATGGATAAGCCATGTAAGATATATAGATATGATTCTATAATTTAACTTTGACAAAGTTATGTAATTGTTTTACTAATATCTCATTGAGAAAGACATAGAGGTTATGGGATTGGCTTGAAACCAGTTTAAGGGGGTTCGAATCCTTCCTTTCTTATTTGACTTTTACATAGGTTGGTTCTTCGAATGTATGATAGGGTGGTGGGCAGCCGTGTAGTCATTCTAAGTTTGTTGATGAATATGTTACTGATAAGACTTCACGTTTAGAGGCAAAAGCTTCTCAGATTATGAAGATTATTACTAATACAGCTGTTAATGAGATAAATGATCCTATTGAAGAGACTGTGTTTCATGTAGTGTAAGCATCTGGATAGTCAGAATATCGTCGTGGTATTCCGGATAGTCCTAGGAAATGTTGTGGAAAGAAAGTTAGGTTTACTCCTACAAATATGATGGCGAAATGAGTTTTAGCTCATGTATCATTGATGGTGTAGCCTGTGAATAGTGGAAATCAGTGTACGAACCCTGCTATAATAGCGAAAACAGCTCCTATGGATAGTACATAGTGGAAATGGGCTACAACATAATATGTATCGTGAAGTACAATGTCAAGAGAAGAGTTTGATAATACAATTCCAGTTAGGCCTCCTACTGTGAATAAGAAAATAAACCCTAGGGCTCATAGTATTGCTGGGGATCATTTAATATTTCCTCCGTGAAGTGTAGCTAATCAGCTGAATACTTTTACTCCTGTTGGGATGGCGATAATTATTGTAGCAGATGTGAAGTAAGCTCGTGTGTCTACGTCTAGACCTACTGTGAACATGTGGTGGGCTCATACAATGAAACCTAAGAATCCAATAGATATCATGGCTCATACTATTCCTATATAACCAAATGGTTCTTTTTTACCTGAATAGTATGTTACAATATGGGAGATGATTCCGAATCCTGGTAGAATAAGAATGTAGACTTCAGGGTGTCCAAAGAATCAAAATAAGTGTTGATATAAGATTGGGTCCCCCCCTCCGGCTGGATCGAAGAATGTTGTATTTAGGTTGCGGTCAGTTAGTAGTATAGTAATTCCTGCGGCTAGGACTGGGAGGGAAAGTAATAGTAGGACAGCTGTAATGAGAACAGATCATACGAATAGTGGCGTTTGATATTGTGTTATGGCTGGAGGTTTTATGTTAATAATAGTTGTAATAAAATTAATAGCCCCTAGGATTGAGGATACTCCTGCTAGGTGGAGAGAGAAAATGGTGAGGTCTACTGATGCCCCTGCATGTGCTAGATTGCCGGCTAGAGGTGGGTAGACAGTTCAGCCTGTACCTGCTCCGGCTTCTACTATAGATGATGCTAATAATAGGAGAAATGATGGGGGTAGAAGTCAAAAGCTTATATTGTTTATGCGTGGAAATGCTATATCTGGGGCTCCAATTATTAGGGGAACTAATCAATTTCCAAATCCCCCAATTATTATTGGTATTACTATAAAGAAAATTATAACGAATGCATGGGCGGTTACGATTACATTATAAATTTGATCGTCACCTAGTAATGCTCCTGGTTGGCCTAGTTCTGCTCGAATTAGGATGCTTAGGGCTGTTCCTACCATACCTGCTCAGGCTCCGAATAAAAGGTATAGTGTTCCAATGTCTTTGTGATTGGTGGAGAATAATCAACGATTAATGAACATAGGTAAAATGGCTGAGTTTAGGCATTAGACTGTAAATCTAAAGACAGAGGGGGAAAATCCTCTTTTTACCAGGCCTTAAGGTGATATTCATGTCGAATTGCAAATTCGAAGGTGTAGAAGACTACTCTACTAAGGCTTCTCCCGCCCCCTTTCTGATAGGCGGGAGAAGTAGATTGAAGCCAGTTTAGGGTGTTTAGCTGTTAACTAAAGGTTCGTAGGTTTGATTCCTATCAATCTAGATGAGGACTTAGCTTAATTAAAGCGATTGATTTGCATTCATTAGATGTAAGATGTAGTCTTGCAGTCCTTATTCAGAAGTTAAACTTTTAGTTTACTTAGGGCTTTGAAGGCTCTTGGACTTTTTATCCTAAACTTCTTTATGTAATTAGTAGTGGTGATAATGGTAAAGTTATGGTGCTTAAAATTGCTAGGGAGGGTAGGATGATGTTGTTTTTGTGGTTTGTATGGTGTAGTGTTATTTTGGAGCTATTGTTTGTTGGGAATGTGGTTAGTGTGGTGGAGTAAATTAGTCGTGTGTAGAAGAATAGATTAATTAGGGCTATTATTGCTATTAGTGTTGCTAGGATAGTGTTGTTGTTTTTTAATAGTTCAGTAATAATGATTCATTTTGGTAGGAATCCTGTTAGTGGTGGTAGACCTCCTGTGGATAGTAGAATTATAGAGATTGTTGGTATTATTATTGGTATTTTATTTCATATGAGTGATATGGAGTTGATGTTGGTGGATGAGTTGGTTTTTAGGATTATAAATATTGGTACTGTTAGACTGATGTAGATTAGTAGGTTTAGTATAGTAAGAGTTGGGTTGAATGGTAGTACGGCGATTATTCATCCTATGTGGCTAATAGATGAGTAGGCTATGATTTTTCGTGTTTGTGTTTGGTTTAGTCCGTTTCATGCTCCGATTAATACTGATAGGGTGGCTGATAATATTAAAATTATAGGGTTTGTTATTTCATATATTTGGAATAGAATTGATATTGGGGCGATTTTTTGTCATGTGAGAAGAATTATTCCTGTTTGAATTGGAATTCCTTGGGTTACTTCTGGAAGTCATGAGTGGAATGGTGCTAGTCCTATTTTTATTGCCAGGGAGATGAATATTAGTGTGATGATATGGTTATTTGTTTGTGGTTGTAGAGTTCATATTCCTAGTTGTTTATAGTTTATAATAATTGATAGTAGGAAGATTATTGAGGCTGTGGCTTGGGTTAGGAAGTATTTTGTTGCGGCTTCTGTTGATCGTGGATTTGTGTTTTTTATTATTATCGGGATGATGGCTAGTAGGTTTATCTCAAGTCCAATTCATATGAGGAATAAGTTGGTGCTTATTATAGTGACTATTGGTCCTGAGAAGATTGTGAAGTAAATAATGAGAAGTGTAATTGGGTTGATTAGTACGGGAAGGATTTAAACCAACATTTTCGGGGTATGGGCCCAATAGCTTAATTAGCTGACCTTACTAGTTTTAGGATAAAGTGTTTAGGTGGCACGTAGAATTTTGAATTCTTAGGTATAGGTTCAATTCCTATTATCCTAGAAATAAGAGGGTTTAAACCTCTATTATTTACTCTATCAAAGTAACTCTTTTATCAGACATATTTCTAGGTGTAAGGGGGAATGCTTGCTGTGAAGATTGGAATTGAGATATGTCATACGCATAGAGCTAATGTTAGTGGGAGAAAATTTTTTCATAATAAATGTATTAGTTGATCGTATCGGAATCGTGGGTATGATGCTCGTACTCATAGGAATAAAGATGTAAGTGTTAATGTTTTAATTATAAAATTTATAGTAAATATTTCTGGGTTGTATGGGTCATTGAATGGGCCTAAGAATACGATTGTTGATAAAGCATTTATTATAATAATATTAGTATACTCGGCTATGAAGAATAGGGCAAATGGACCTGCGGCGTACTCTACATTAAATCCTGATACTAGTTCTGATTCCCCTTCTGTTAAGTCGAATGGGGCTCGGTTTGTCTCTGCTAGGGTTGAAATGTATCATATTATTCCTAGAGGTCATGTTGGGACAATTAATCATAGGGGTTCTTGAGTGAATATGAGTGATTGGAGTGAGAAGGATCCGTTTATTAATAGTACTGATAGTAGGATGATTGCTATGGTTACTTCATATGAAATTGTTTGGGCTACTGCTCGTAGGGCCCCAAATATTGAATATTTTGAGTTGGAGGCTCATCCTGATCATAAGATGGAGTATACTGATAGGCTTGATGCGGCTAGGATGAATAGGACTCCTAGGTTTAGGTTTGTTAGTGGGTGAGGTATTGGTATTGGAATTCATAGGCTGAAGGCTAGGGTGAGAGAGAGTGTTGGGGCGATAATAAATAGGGATGTTGATGTTGCTAGGGGGCGTAGGGGTTCTTTGATGAATAGTTTTATTGCATCTGCGAATGGTTGTAGAATGCCGTAGGGTCCTACGATATTTGGTCCTTTTCGTAATTGTATGTAGCCTAAGATTTTGCGTTCTACTAGTGTTAGAAATGCTATAGCGATTAAGATGGGTACTAGTAGGGTTAGGATATTTAGGAAATGCACTATTAGGGAGGGGATTTGAACCCCCGGGAACAAGGTTTTAAGTCTTACGCAATTTCCTGACTCTGCCACCCTAATTATGCCTTATATCTAAGGCAATTGTTTTACGAACTTACAATGTTAAGATTATTTCATTAATTAGTTTAGGGGCTCTTTTTGTAAGGAGGCCCCATTTCTCTTATCCTTTCGTACTGGGAGAAATCGTAAATAGATAGAAACCGACCTGGATTACTCCGGTCTGAACTCAGATCACGTAGGACTTTAATCGTTGAACAAACGAACCATTAATAGCTTCTACACCATTGGGATGTCCTGATCCAACATCGAGGTCGTAAACCCTAATTGTCGATATGGACTCTTGAATAGGATTGCGCTGTTATCCCTAGGGTAACTTGGTCCGTTGATCAAAAAGGTTTTGGGTCAATTGGATTTAAGATGCTTAGACTTGTATGTCTTGGCTAAAATCATTCGGAGGTTTTTTTATTCTCCGAGGTCACCCCAACCAAAATTTTAACTTAAGTTTTTATGTTTTTAGTCCATTAGGTATTTTGTTTTAAAAATTAAGTTAGTAATTAAAGCTCCATAGGGTCTTCTCGTCTTATTTTTGTATTCCCGCCTCTTCACGGGAAGGTCAATTTCACTGATTGAAAATAAGAGACAGTTGAACCCTCGTCAAGCCGTTCATTCTAGTCCCTAATTAAGGAACAAGTGATTATGCTACCTTTGCACGGTCAGGATACCGCGGCCGTTTAACTTCAGTCACTGGGCAGGCAGTGCCTCTAATACTTGATATGCTAGAGGTGATGTTTTTGGTAAACAGGCGGGGTTCGTGTTTGCCGAGTTCCTTTTATTTTTTTTAATCTTTCCATTATGCACCCCTGTGTTGGATTAACATGTTATGGTAGGTGGGTTTTATGTGTAGGTTAATCACCTTATGTTTGTTAACTAACAATGGTTATCCGGGTTGTTATAGTTTTGTGCATGGAGAATGAAATTCTCGTTACTCATGTTAACAGTGTCTCATCTATATGTTAATAGATTGGCCCAGTTTTACATATAGGAATTCATTTATGTTTTTGGTATTGTTGTGTTTTAAGTGTTGAGCTTGAACGCTTTCTTTATTGGTGGCTGCTTTTAAGCCAACGATGGTTTAATTATGTTATGATTTATTCACTATTTAAGGGTTTTTCCATTCCTAAAGAGCTGTCCCTCTTTAGTCTATATTTTAAGTTTACATTTAGATTTTTGTATTCTTATTGGTAAACTTAAAGTTGAACTTAGATTCATTATTGGGCAACCAGCTATCACCAAGCTCGTTAGGTTTTTCGCCTCTACCTAAAAGTCATCCCACTATTTTGCTACATAGACGGGTGCATTCTTAAAATTGCTTTTAGGTAGCTCGTTTGGTTTCGGGGTTTCTAGCTTAAGTTCTCTTGGCTAGATGTTTTCTAGTTAACTCATTATGCAAAAGGTACAAGGTTTAATCTTTGCTTATTTGTGCTTAAGTTTTGCTTTTCCCTTACGGTACTAGTCTCTATAGCTCCTATGAAAAGTTTCTTTCTCCAATACTCCTTTTGTTAAATGTTTTAGTTTATAGGTTATAAATGGTTGTGTTTATGTTGGGGTAGGGCTGAATAACTGCTCAAAGCGTCTATTGTTTCTAGATTCTTCTGGGTGTAGACCAGATGCTTTATAGTGATTAAGCTACGCTATGGTTATTCCAAGCACACTTTCCAGTATGCTTACCTTGTTACGACTTATCTCCTCTCATAAACTTATTTACTGTATTATGTATTTGTGTTTTATCATTTAATTTGAGGAGGGTGACGGGCGGTGTGTACGTACTTCATTGCGCTATTCAATTAAGCTCTCTATTCTTAATTTACTACTAAATCCTCCTTTGTCCTTATGTTTCAATAAGGGTGTCGTAGTGTTCTTTTTAAGAAAATGTAGCCCATTACTTCCCATCTCATAGGCTACACCTTGACCTAACGTTTTTATGGTGATTCTCTTGCTTACTTTTATTCCTTTTTAAGGTTTGCTGAAGATGGCGGTATATAGGCTGAATTAGCAAGGGATGGTGAGGTATAACGGGGTTTATCGATTATAGAACAGGCTCCTCTAGATGGATATAAAGTACCGCCAAGTCCTTTGAGTTTTAAGCGGTGGCCAGTAGTTCTCAGGCAAACGATTTCGTTATTTAATCGTTAAGGTTTAGGGCTAAGCATAGTGGGGTATCTAATCCCAGTTTGGATCTTAGCTATCGTGTATTAAGTTAATTAGAATTACTTTCGTCATTGAGTTTAGTTCCAACGATGAATTTTCACATATTGGTTGGTTTTTAATTCTATTAGTTTTTTCCTATGGACACGTTTTACGCCGTATAATAATTAATTTGGGTTAATCGTATGACCGCGGTGGCTGGCACGAAATTTACCAACCCTTGAGAGGTATAACTTAGTCAAACTTTCGTTCATTGCTTAATTTTTATCACTGCTGAGTCCCGTGGGGGCGTGGCTAGGCAAGGCGTCTTTAGCTATTTGTATGTACTTGATGCCCTCTCCCTAAGCTTTAATAAAGTTTTAGGGGATTTGACACTGGCTTACGGATTTTTGCATGTGTAATTTTACCTCTAACTAATTATAAGGCCAGGACCAAACCTTTTTTGTTTATGGGATATGATTATCCATCTAAGCATTTTCAGTGCTTTGCTTTATTGATAAGCTACATAAGCCAAATGCTCGTATTACATGCTTAAAAGATGGAAGGATTTTGAGTTGAAATTGTGTGTGGGATTTGCACGTAAAAATTTTTCTAATACTAAATTTGAAGTCTTGTTTGGTGAATTACTAGAATGGTGGAGAAGCCTAGATTGTATTTCTTGCTTTTGGGGTTTGTCAAGGAATGTAGAATTTAGGTGGGGGGAAGGGGGGGTTTGATAAGGGTGTTTAGTGTATATGTAATTGAATTGTATGTCTAACAAGCATTAACTTATTGTTGTCGGGCAGGGGTTATGTGGATTAATGAGATAAAAAAAAAATAAGTGTGTGTATTAGACACTGGCTTAAAYACGGGGTTATAAATATAGTAACCAGAATCGAGCCTATTGTTGTCAACTCTTAGGCTAGAGTTGTTCACGTATCTGCTTCATGATCGTATGTCATAGTAGGCGTACTCTAATGCTATTCTATATTTGAAATCTCTGATCAGCACCTACATG